GTGGTTCAAGGCGTAGCATTGGAACTGCTATGTAGACTTTTGTTTACCGAGGGTTCGAATCCCTCTCTTTCCGTACCTTCACCTAATCCACCAACGTTACCAACCGCAATGTATCAAATAACAATTGATACCATTATTCCAACAGTAAGACCTTTATTTGATAGAGATTCTTCCTAATTACTGTGGTATGGAAAATGCCGGAAAGAGTGGAAAAGAATGAAAATCTCACTGCTGATCCATTTGTGATACGTGAGTGGGAGAAAAATCCGGATCAAACCCCTTATTTACTTGACTTTGGCGAAAAAGGGGGGGCAAAATTGTCCGAAGCTTTGTTATTTTAGTTAGGTTCAAGTCTGACGAGAATAATATTCTACGACTAGCAACTCATTGATTTTCAAACCGATCCATTTACTATCTATTATTTGATTTACTAATCCTTTATATTGGGATGAGTGAAAAGTCAAATGTTTTGCCAATTCCTCGTGGGGGGATGAATCAATATAATTTTGAATCAAAGCTCTGGATCTTTGTTCATCTCTCGTAGTAATAATATCTCGGGGTTTGCAGCGATAACTTGGGATATCTACTATACGACCATTAACTAAAATATGTCTATGGTTAACTAATTGCCTGGCTCCAGGAATGGTCGAAGCCATACCCAATCGAAAAAGGATGTTATCCAAACGCATCTCAAGTAGTTGTAGTAAAACCTGCCCTGTTGACCCTTTGGCTTTTCCAGCTATACGAACATATCTAAGCAATTGTCGCTCTGTCAGACCATAATGAAAACGCAATTTTTGTTTTTCTTCTAGACGAATACGATATTGAGATCTTTTCCCGGAACGCGATTGGTTTCTAAGATCACTTCCCGGTCTAGGTCTTTTACTAGTTAGTCCCGGTAAAGCTCCCAGACGGCGTATTTTTTTGAAACGAGGCCCTCGGTAACGAGACATAAAGACTCCCCCCCCTTTTTTTTATTTATTTTATTGAAATTTCATTTTACAGAATAAACCTAAGTCAGACTGAACTAAACGATAAACGAAGATAAATCTACTGAAGTACTACAAAGAAGAATGATGAATTGTATCAATATCCGGATTATTTTGTATATATAGGAAGTTAAGGATCCTTTTCTTGATTTGTTCTGTAGAGATTTCACTGCTCCAATCAGTTTTTTATTCATAGTTGTAAGTTCCCACGACATAATAGATCGGTGACCCGGCATTTGTAAAAGAAAAAAGGGAGGAGTCTTTTCAATATTCCTTGATCTCAAGGAGACATTATCAATCATGGAAAAAATCGGACAAATAGAGAAAAGCCGGCTATCGGAATCGAACCGATGACCATCGCATTACAAATGCGATGCTCTAACCTCTGAGCTAAGCGGGCTCACATAACAGAAATAGTGCATAGGAATTCGGTAAACTACCGGAATCTTAACTATATAATAATGAATATTAATAGAATGAAGAATCGAATTCTATTCCATTAAAAATGATTAATTAATATCATAAGAATATTCTTATATATTATAATATAACTATAACTATATAGAATTTTTATTGAAAATTCGAGTTATTTATATTATCATTCTATGAATTCTTATTATATTTTCTATTATTATTAGATTAGAAATTTGATTATTAGAAATTTCTATTTCTTTGATTTCGAATTTTTTTTCTTTAAATTCAAAATATTACATTTGAAATAATTATATATAACTATATCCATATTAGTTATAGCAGATTCTATTAATTCTAAATTCTATTAGATTAGAGCGGATCGGTCCTAAGGAAAGGATAAGATAAGAATGCAATTCAGATCATAATGAGACATTCCTCTGGTTTCATTCGGAAAGGGAGGAGATAGGACGAAAAAAAAAAAGAAGAATGAATATCGACCGTTCCAGTATTCCCAACCGCGCGGGAAAAATGATAGGGAGAGAGACATGTATATGTGGGATATATCCATCCATATTGAATTGCAGATACATCAATGATAGAATCATTTCTGATTGGACCAAATACTGGCCCACCGATAGAGATGAAAGAAGATGGGTAAGAAATAGGAGCAGACACTTTTTCGATATAGGAATCAGTATCTAATGAATTCAAGGGTTCCAACATAAGAGGGGGGATCACAATGAGATCTCGGCCTCATAAGGGGGATATGGCGAAATTGGTAGACGCTACGGACTTGATTGGATTGAGCCTTGGTAGGGAAACCTACTAAGTGGTAACTTCCAAATTCAGAGAAACCCTGGAATTAAAAATGGGCAATCCTGAGCCAAATCCTGTGTTCAGAAAACAAGGGTTCAGAAAGCGAGAATCAAAAAAGGATAGGTGCAGAGACTCAATGGAAGCTGTTCTAACAAATGGAGTTGACTGCATTGGTAGAGGAATCGAATCCTTCTATCGAAACTACAGAAAAGATGACCCTGTATACATACGTATACATACTGAAATATCAAATAATTAATCACGACTCGAATCCTTATTTT